TGTGAATGCATAAGATTCTATTGAAAACGAATCCTAATGATTCATTGGGTAGGATGGCGGAACGAACCAGAAATCTATTCATTTATTCTGAGAGGTCATGTCATAGACTAATCTTACAATTGAATGTTGAAAGAGTAAATATTCGCCCGCGAATTTTTTTTATTTCTAAATTTTAGTCGATTCGATATGATAATACAAAGGCAAAATAAAGATTCATTATAACGTTATATCAAAACGACATTATCTATAAATAGAAGACGTGTTTAATTATATATTAAAACACAAAAAATTTCTAATTTATAATAGATATAGTTTATAATAGATATAGATTAGATAAAATTTAAAAGAATACCACGATTCCGTATATTATTCACCGTGTATATTATTTTTTAATTGTTTAATTCGCGAGGAGCTGGATGAGAAGAAACTCTCATGTCCAGTTCTGTAGTAGAGATGGATGGAATTGATAAACAACCATCAACTATAACCCCAAAAGAACCAGATTCCGTAAACAACATAGAGGAAGAATGAAAGGAATATCTTATCGAGGCAATCGTATTTGCTTCGGTAGATATGCTCTTCAAGCGCTTGAACCCGCTTGGATCACATCTAGACAAATAGAAGCAGGGCGGCGAGCAATGACACGAAATGCACGCCGCGGTGGAAAAATATGGGTACGCATATTTCCAGACAAACCCGTTACAGTAAGACCTACAGAAACACGTATGGGTTCGGGGAAAGGATCTCCCGAATATTGGGTAGCTGTTGTTAAACCCGGTAGAATACTTTATGAAATGAGCGGAGTAGCAGAAAATATAGCCAGAAGGGCAATTTCAATAGCGGCATCCAAAATGCCTATACGAACTCAATTCATTCTTTCGGGATAGGGATGTAGAAACAAAGGAAAGGAGTCTTTTGTATGAAAAAAAAAATAAAAAAAAATTGCAGGTTTTTTTTTTTGAACAAATAATATTTATTTTTTTTATTTAAACCCTTGCATTGAAAACAAAAAAAATCGATAAAAAAATGATATGATTCAACCTCAAACCTATTTGAATGTAGCGGATAACAGCGGAGCCCGAGAATTGATGTGTATTCGAATCATAGGAGCTAGTAATCGACGATATGCTCATATTGGTGACGTTATTGTTGCTGTAATCAAGGAAGCCGTACCAAATACACCTCTAGAAAGATCAGAAGTAATCCGAGCTGTAATTGTACGTACTTGTAAAGAACTCAAACGCGACAACGGTATGATAATACGATATGATGACAATGCTGCAGTTGTTATTGATCAAGAAGGAAATCCTAAAGGAACCCGAATTTTTGGCGCGATCGCCCGGGAATTAAGACAGTTAAATTTCACTAAAATAGTTTCATTAGCACCCGAAGTATTATAAGGGAAGGCCGTAATATAGTTATAGTATTTGAATGAAACCGATTAATTAGTAGATTGTTTATATATCACGTATATACCTTTAATAATTCAGAAATAAAGATAAATAAAAAAAAAAGAGCATGTTGATTATATCAAAATTCGGGGGCAACAAAAATCTTAGTTTATCATGAGTAAAGACACTATTGCTGACATAATAACCGCTATACGAAATGCTGACATGAATAAAACAAGAACAGTTCGAATACCATCTACTAACATCACTGAAAATATTGTTAAAATCCTTTTACAAGAAGGTTTTATTGAAAACGTGAGAAAACATCAGGAAAGCAATAAATATTTTTTGGTTTTAACACTACGACATAGAAGAAATAGAAAAGGACCGTATAGAACTATTTTAAATTTAAAACGGATCAGTCGACCCGGTTTACGAATATATTCTAACTATCAAAAAATTCCTAGAATTTTAGGCGGAATGGGGATTGTAATTCTTTCCACTTCTCGAGGTATAATGACAGACCGAAAGGCTCGAATAGAAGGAATCGGCGGAGAAATTTTGTGTTATATATGGTAATCTTTCTGATAGACGAATTATACGCAGAACTTTCATATTTGTGAAAAAAGAGAAAGGACAACTTTATAATATTACCCCTCTTACATTAGTCATTAGTTGATACTTCAAAGCGGTTTTACCTGGAAGGAAACAACAAAAAAAGATTCATGAGGGTTTAATTACTGAACAACTTACCAATGGTATGTATCTTTGGGGTTCGTTTAGATTTGAGATAATGAAAATATGATTCTGGTTTTTGTTTCGGAAAGGATTCGACGTTGTTTTATACGTATACTACCAAGAAATAGAATAAAAATTGAGGTAAGTCCTTATTTCAACCAAAGGACGTATAGTTTATAGACTCCAAAGCAAAGACTCGAATGATTCGGTGGTTTTTTCAATTTCAACATTCTTTCGTGGGGATACAATTCGAAGTTAAAAATTTCAAGAAACTTATTTTCTTCCAATAAATAGATTCGGAATTAAGAAAAGGAATGACAAATATGAAAATAAGGGCCTCTGTTCGTAAAATTTGTGAAAAATGTCGATTG